ATGAAAGATTATGTCTAATTTAAAAATTTATAATAGATCTCGAGTAATCTCCCGTTACTGCTCATTAGGAGAAGTAATAGGTAGGGATGACAGGATTTGAACCCGTGACATTTTGTACCCAAAACAAACGCGCTACCAAGCTGCGCTACATCCCTTTTCAAAATGGTTTTACAATGTCATTGTACAAAATCCTTGTCTTGTTTTCCACATTTTTATTTTCTTCTCCATTTATATACATATACAATTTTCTTACCATTTTTTCTTCTTTTTTTAGACTTTATATATTTTTTAGGGACAAGAACCCTTGTACATATGCATTTTAGTTACGAATTCTGCATAAAAAATAAAAATAAATACAAATGATCTTGAACTACGACGCCCATATATATAATCTATATCTATAGTTTTACATTAAATAATAAAAAGGAGGATTTTCAATGCGAGATATAAAAACATATCTCTCCACGGCACCTGTGCTAACTACTCTATGGTTTGGGTCTTTAGCGGGTCTATTGATAGAGATTAATCGTTTATTCCCAGACGCTTTGTCATTTCCTTTTTTTTAATTCTAGTTATGGATATGCGAAAAAAAAGCATTTTGTCCCCTTTTTCAGTTCTTTAGGATAGGAAGGAAAGAGAAAGAAAAACTGTATTAAACCTAAGCAAAAAGTCGATCTAATAAAATTAGATTTAGAAATAGAAATGCGGGTCTAGTCTAGGGGAGGCTCCACGAAATCATAGTACAATTAAAGAAAATACATAAATAAACATAATGGTATTAGGATAGAAAAAATTGATAGTTATAAAAATTGTATTACTTACTTGTATTACTTACATTATTTAATAATATTAATCTATTAATCTATAAAAAATAGAATATATAAAATATTATAATTAAATAAAATAATAATAAAAAAAAAAAAAAAAAAAAAGAAATAAATTTATTTATCTTAAATCTATTTCATTTTTATTATTACTCTAATTAATATTAATTAGAAATTAATTAGAATCAAATCTTTAGAAATTGAATTTATAGTTAGTAACTTCTATTAATTTTTTTGTTCTTTTTTCGGATCGAAAATAGAAAAGTTAAGTTAAGTCGATCCAAAGGGGGTTCATGGCCAAGAGTAAAGATGTAAGGGTCAGAGTTATTTTGGAATGTACTAGTTGTTGTGCCCGAAATGGTGTCAATAAAGAATCGCCGGGTATTTCTAGATATATTACTCAAAAGAATCGACACAATACACCCAGTCGATTAGAATTGAGAAAATTTTGTCGTTATTGTCAGAGGCATACGATTCATGGGGAAATAAAGAAATAGATCGAACAGAACATGTGTGCAATCTTTTCCAACCCAAAGAGCAGAAAGAGGAAGAACATATATACATATATATATCAATATAATAATAATACAAAATAATACAAATTAGAAATCAAAATTATAAATTATACAAATAAAACCCTATTTCGGTCAGATCTTAAATTAATAAAGAAATAAATTTTTGAAATAAGGACTAAACCATGGATAAATCTAAGCAACCTTTTCGTAAATCCAAGCTCTCCTTTCGTCGGCGTTTGCCCCCAATTGTATCGGGGGATCGAATTGATTATAGAAACATGAGTTTAATTAGTCGATTTATTAGTGAACAAGGAAAAATATTATCTAGACGAGTAAATAGATTGACCTTGAAACAACAACGATTAATTACTATTGCTATAAAACAAGCTCGTATTTTATCTTCGTTACCTTTTCTTAATAATGAGAAACAATTTGAGAGAGCCGAATCGATTCCTAGAACTGTGGGTCCTAGAGTCAGAAAAAAATAGGCATATTCCTCGATTGCCTCAAAACTCCAATCGGAATTCAAGCTCAAATGGATTGGATGTTTTGCTCGAAAAGGCCCAAAATGCAGAAAAGGGGGGATAAGCAATTTTTTTTTATTGAAGCATGTTCGTTCATTCCTACTACTTATCTTAATTTTATCTCAATTTAGTTTATTCTATACTTCCCGGAGTTCATTCTCCGGGGAATTCTTGTTCAATCATTCCTGTATATTACTTCATAATTAGAATTTCCTTTAGTTGATGATTTTTTTTGAAATCATGTAAAGACAATTCTTATTTGATATAGCTATTTGTGCAAGTATTTTACGATTAAGAAGCAATTGCCCCTTGTACAGATTGTGCATTAATCTACTATAACTATAGAATACTTTAATATCGCGAGTTACTGCATTTATCCGAGTGATCCACAAACGACGAAAATTTCTCTTTTGTATGCCCCTATCTCGATGAGAAGAAACCAAAGCTCTCATTTTAAGTTGAGTAATTGTTCGCGTAAGTCTTGAATGAGCCCCTCTAAAGGTTGATGCAAATAAACGAATTTTTGTTCGACGTCTCCGAGCTGTATACCCTCGTTTAACTCTGGTCATTTAATCAAATTAAACTTTAATGAATAACTAATTGAATTCTCTTCTTTCAGTCATTATTTGTCCCCCCGGTCGATTAATAACAAAACGAATTATTCCGATATATAAAATATAAATTCCAATGGCTTTTGCTACTATGACCTTCCCAACCATTATTTTTTATTCTTTCCAGGCCAGACATTTAGTTTACCTGGAAATAAAAAATTTTACCGAATACTAAAAAAAAAATAGTGGGTTCCATCGTTTCTATGGTTACTTCTTAAACGGTGAGGCCCTCTCTATGCGCCGGAGCCTCGTCTCTCATTTAATAAAATGGTATTGTTAACTTGTATAGTTCACATTCTTTGGCTCTACCCATCAATTATACAGTAATTAGGTCTTTTCACAATAAGAGCTATCCATACAGTGACGGCATTTAATTATGAAAGTTGGCTAGGTAGCTGACCCTGTTAGTCCGTTCTTTCAAGAATCTTTCAAGAATGTGAGCATAACCTTTTTGTTTTGCTTCTTATCCTATCCTTAAAATACCATTTCCTCCGCTTAATGGATAACCATTTGCTACCAATGGAGAATTGCTTCTCATCTCAAATCGAGATGATTGGATTTGCACCAATGAAAGCCATAAATTCTATACACAATACACAAGAAACAATAAGGGTATAATCATTGATACTGTCTCATTTGCTCAAGCTCATGATCTGAACGAGTCGCACATACACCCTAGTACATGTTCCTCGACGCTGAGGACATCCTCGAAGAGCGGGAGATTTCGTGACATTTCTTATTGGCTGTCTTGTATTTCTAATAAGTTGTTTAATAGTTGGCATGTCGGATATATATAATTATATTATAGAATGGGTTGGTTTAGATCTATCTTAACCTTATTTATGATTGATGATTATGAATTATTTCGATTCAATATCAAATCATGAAAAATTTAAATGGTGGTTGAAAATAAAACGGGATCATGGATTTACACGAAATCCGAAGTATTTTCATTTTCAACCGCTACAAGATCAACAATGCCATAGGCTTGGGCTTCTGTTGCCGACATAAAAACATCTCTTTCCATATCTTCGGATACAACCCACAAAGGGTTGCCCGTTCTTTGTACATAAACTTTAGTGAGGGTTTCGCGAAGTTTCAGCAGTTCTTCCGCTTCCAGGATAAATTCTCCTGCCTGTGCCTCATAAAAAGAACTAGCAGGTTGGTGAATCATAACCCTGATGATATTGATATAACATCATGAATGGTTCTTCTATCTCGTATTATGAAATTAAAGGAATAAAAAAATAGAATTGAACAACCGTACAGGCACTTTTTGTGCATTGCATACGGCTCTGTAATGGAATTTATTACCCACTCACTTCCATTCCATAGCCATAGAAGAAGAATAAGGGAAGAAATAGAATCTATCCAATCCAGTCAGATCGTTGAATAATCCATTTACCATCCTTCTTTTCATAAGAGTCAAAAAATACTACGATGGTTCTGTTGCTTTATATTATATTAGATATTTATATATTTATCTCGTCCGTGATTTGGCAATCCCAAAGTGTCTTTCTGATATGACAAAAAAGATTTGTGACGCTAAAATGTCCTCTCGACACATAAGATCAAATCGGAAATAAAGGTTAAGGTTATTTCATACTACTATCTCGATATAAAATCTCATGTTATAAAAAAACAATAATGGTTTGTTCATATCGAACTCAAAGTGCCATGCTATTATTACTTAAATTTTTCCTAATTCTATTATTTATATTTGATATTTTGATATGGCGAAGGCATAGTCTTTTTTTTTCAATAAAAACTCATTGGCGCCAAGCGTGAGGGAATGCTAAACGTTTGGTAATTTCTCCTCCAACCAGAATGAAAGATCCCATTGAAGCAGCTAATCCCATGCATATTGTATGTACATCGGGTGGCACAAATTGCATAGTATCATAAATGGCTATTCCTGGTATTACCCATCCACCGGGAGAGTTTATAAACAAATAAAAATCCCTAGTATTATCTTCTATACTGAGATATACCATGAGACCCACAAGTTGATTTGAGATCTCGCTATCAACTTCTTGGCCTAAAAAAAGTAATCTTTCTCGATGAAGTCGGTTGATTAGGACAAAATAAAATAGTATCCCTTAGGAACCGTACGTGCACCTTTGGATGCATACGGTTCCTAAAATTAAATTACGAAAAAATCAATCAATGTATCAATTCTAGTCTTAATTTCTTTTTTGTAACAGGTTTTTTATTTTTATAAAGAAGGGCTTTATTTGATTTTTTTCAAAAAACATGAGTTTTGGTTCCCTTTCTCTTCCTTATAAAAAAAAAAAAAAAAAAATTATTGAATTTATTAAACTAACCTCTCATTGATGTATTATTTCATCGAGATTCAAATCACGATGTGATTTTCTTGTTCCTGAATGGGCCCTTTCAATTCTTTTAGGTTGGTGTTCTACTCCGGGTAAAGATCTGTCCGAATTATATTTGCACATATAGGGCAAATTATCTCAGTACCGCTTCTTTTTTTTTTCAAAATCAATTTTCATGCTTTCCCTCAAACTATTACATGTATTCATGTATTTATTATATATTTTATTCTATGCCATTGAATGGCAGTTTGAGATCATTCCTACTAATATTAATATATAGAAAGCATAAATTTAAATAAAGAATGTTTATGATACAATATAGTAATCATATATATTACCAATTTGATATTTTCTGAACGGAGCCTGGATACTTTATTTTATCGTTCCAAGTTAACCATAAATTCTTTATAGTATTGATCCCCAATATAAATCGATTTAATTGCACTTCACGCTCCGAATAATTGATGGTTCAATCAAAATTTCTTGGGCGAAACGGAGGATATCTCGATCGGTGAAGAGAACGGGTAAACCCCATATGACCTAATATATCTGACAAGCCGCACTATACGTCAACCCAAACTGCATCTTCCTCTCCAGGACTCCGAAAAGGGACTTTTGGAACACCAACGGGCATTAAATTAAATAAAAAGTTAAGTACTATACTTCACTTTAATATGGAAACGTACCAATATTGTCTTCATTTTTTTTTTTTTTTTTTTTTGTTTATTCTATATGAATAAAGAACACATTTTCACGAACAGGTCGATCATTTGAATGATAAACAAGTATCTATGCATTCATTCTCCAAAAACTCCAAAAAGGGGGCCAAGCCCCATTGCGTATTGGTACTTATCGGGTATAGAATAGATCTGCTTCTCTTTGTTCTTACAAACAAAATTGTTCCATTATTTTCAACGAAACGAAATAAATCTTAACCCTTTCTTATACAAAATATACTGAAAGGTTAGGTACATAACATACATAGTGATAGTCTTTTCCAATGCGATAAAGTTACATAGTGTCATTTTTCTTTGATATTTGATAAAAAGGGGTATTTCCATGGGTTTGCCTTGGTATCGTGTTCATACTGTCGTATTGAATGATCCCGGCCGGTTGCTTTCTGTCCATATAATGCATACGGCTCTAGTTTCTGGTTGGGCCGGCTCGATGGCTCTATACGAATTAGCAGTTTTTGATCCTTCTGACCCGGTTCTTGATCCAATGTGGAGACAGGGTATGTTCGTTATACCCTTCATGACTCGTTTAGGAATAACCAATTCATGGGGTGGGTGGAGTATTTCAGGAGGAACTATAACGAATCCGGGTATTTGGAGTTACGAAGGTGTGGCAGGGGCACATATTGTGTTTTCTGGCTTGTGCTTCTTGGCAGCTATCTGGCATTGGGTATATTGGGACCTAGAAATATTCTCTGATGAACGTACGGGAAAACCTTCTTTGGATTTGCCCAAGATCTTTGGAATTCATTTATTTCTCTCAGGGTTGGCTTGCTTTGGCTTTGGTGCATTTCATGTAACAGGCTTGTATGGTCCTGGAATATGGGTGTCCGATCCTTATGGGCTAACTGGAAAAGTACAATCTGTAAATCCAGCGTGGGGCGCGGAAGGTTTTGATCCCTTTGTTCCGGGAGGAATAGCCTCTCATCATATTGCAGCGGGTACATTGGGCATATTAGCGGGTCTATTTCATCTTAGTGTCCGTCCGCCTCAACGTCTATACAAAGGATTACGTATGGGCAATATTGAAACTGTACTTTCCAGCAGTATCGCTGCTGTTTTTTTCGCAGCTTTCGTTGTTGCTGGAACTATGTGGTATGGTTCAGCAACTACCCCAATCGAATTATTTGGCCCCACTCGTTATCAGTGGGATCAGGGATACTTCCAGCAAGAAATATATCGAAGAGTTGGCACGGGACTAGCAGAAAATCTTAGTTTTTCGGAAGCTTGGTCTAAAATCCCCGAAAAATTAGCTTTTTATGATTACATTGGTAATAATCCGGCAAAAGGGGGATTATTCAGAGCAGGCTCAATGGACAGCGGGGATGGAATAGCTGTTGGATGGTTAGGACACCCCATCTTTAGAGATAAAGAAGGCCACGAGCTTTTTGTACGTCGTATGCCCACTTTTTTTGAAACATTCCCCGTAGTTTTGGTAGACGGAGACGGAATTGTGAGAGCCGATGTTCCTTTTAGAAGGGCGGAATCAAAGTATAGTGTCGAACAAGTAGGTGTAACTGTCGAGTTCTATGGTGGCGAACTCAATGGAGTCAGTTATAGCGATCCTGCTACTGTGAAAAAATATGCTAGACGCGCCCAATTAGGTGAAATTTTTGAATTAGACCGAGCTACTTTGAAATCTGATGGTGTTTTTCGGAGCAGTCCAAGGGGTTGGTTCACTTTTGGGCATGCTACATTTGCTTTACTCTTCTTTTTCGGACATATTTGGCATGGCGCTAGAACCTTGTTCAGAGATGTTTTTGCTGGTATTGATCCGGATTTGGATACTCAAGTAGAATTTGGAGCATTCCAAAAGCTTGGAGATCCAACTACAAAAAGACAAGTAGTCTAATAAAATATTACTCTGGTATCTTTCGCCTCTACTTTTTTTATTTGATGACATAAGGTTAAGGTACCAGAAAATTTTGACTTGATTGATTGCCATTTTTTCTTTTATTT